AAGATTTCAATTTTATATAATTAGAATAAAATAGAATAATTTCGACATATCTATTATGAATTGGAATTTTTTAGTATATTTTTCATAGAATAGATTTTCATTTTATATGAATTCTGAAATTCCATCTAAAAATTCTCTTCAATTGTATCTTTATCTTTTGCATTTTCTTAGTTATTATTCTTATTTATTAACAGTTTCTGGTAATGTTAATATAAATAAAAAGTTCCTATAAATATATCGAATCTTTTCTATCATTTCATTAGATATAAAAGAAGAAAAGAAAATATAGCGGGTAGCGGGAATCGAACCCGCATCGTTAGCTTGGAAGGCTAGGGGTTATAGTCGATGTCGATTCAGTATTTTGAGCATCTCTAATTCAAAACCGAGCATGAAACTTTGGTTTCATTCGGCTCCTTTATGGAAATGAGTAAATTACGAGATCTATGATCTGAACAAAATTAGAAAAGAATTCTACCCATAACATCTACGTCAGCTTTTGGTCTGAATACAGACAAAACAAAATAGCTTTCTAGATGATCCCTCTAGAATAATTAGAACAAAAATCTTTCTAGTTACTCCGTTCTTTATTTCGATTTATTTCATATTTTTAGTTATTAGAATAACTCAAATAATTCTTTAATATTCTTAAGGATCCTGAGGAAAAGTATTTTTTTCCACCGAGCTAAAACAATATGTTGATGCCTCTAGTAAACCAAAGGTACCGTTTTATAGCTATTTTGCTTCAATATCTTTCCTACAAAATACAAATAAAAAATTGAAGATTTAGTTACGGTTAGAAATTTGAAAAGAACTTTCTATCTTCAGCCATGGATCCCTTACTCATACTTATGAAATTTGAAATTGGAAGTATTGATCCAATTCTAATAATTCTGTTTCGTTATTTCATAATCCAATTTTTCAATGTCTAAGCGACTTTTGGATACAAATCACGAGAATGCGTATTTTCTCCGGAATTGGTCATTGAGAGGAAAAGGATTCAATCCTTTTTAGAAATAAAGTTTTTGATCGGCATACGAACCAAGCCGAAGGATCCTTTAACTGTATAAAGGGGTATTCAAACGAATCACACTTTTACCACTAAACTATACCCGCTACAATCCGATTATTGTATACAAATACACCTTTTGTCGAACAGGGGAATTTTGATATTCAAGATAGGGTCATCACAAAATCGTTTTTCGTGGGGAAAGTCAAATTCAATTGAAATATTTTTGAATATAAGACAATATCAATATAATATAATTCAAATAATATAATTCAATAAATTAATATAAATTAATAAATAGAGTAATAAATAAAATAAAATAGAATAATAGAATAGAATAGAATAATAATAAATAATATAATAATAACTAAGAAAATAACAAGCATTTTTTTTGAGAAATCTTTATTTAGAATTCGTTGGAACAAAAAAAGGCCCGGCTTAGTACTGACCAGGCCATGAGAATGAGAATAAGAAGAGCCTTTCAAATAAAACCAACGCAAAGAAAAGAGGACCTCTTTAGCCTTCTTTCTTTTTTCTATTTTGGTTCTTTCAGGCTCTTCCTTAGATTTTAGATAAACGAAATTGATGATTTTTACAATTCCAATATAATATAAAATAAAAAGAATAGAATTAAGAATAATATATTAAAAAAATTATAAATAATAAAATAATATTATATAATTTATATAATATCTATATAATTTATATAATTAGAAGAAAAAAAAGAATAATAATATAGAATAAAAAAAAAGATATATAAAATAATCTATAATATATAATTAAATGAAGAAGAAAGATTCCTTAGTTTATGTGTAATGTAGCTATAGGAATTATCAAGTTGAATTTGGAGAGATGGCTGAGTGGACTAAAGCGGCGGATTGCTAATCCGTTGTACGGGTTATTCGTACCGAGGGTTCGAATCCCTCTCTTTCCATTTTCGCGAATGATTTTTTTTTTCAATTTTCGCAATCCCTTGGTTCTTATTCTTAGTTTCGTAGTTAAATGTGTGTACTAGATAAAATCACAAGAAAGTTGAAAAATAAAAACTCTTTTTAGTTTTTAGTATAGTCTTATTCTTCACGTCCAGGATTACGCCCTGGATCATTAGATAGGAACCCAAAGATGAATAGAGAAACAAAAAATATCACTACTGTGTACACAAAGAGTTTGAGAGTAAGCATTACAAATCTCCAAGATTTTTTCTTTTTTTTTAATAAAAAAGAGAATAGATTATCCATTTTTCTACCACATATCCAAGTTTGGCACCAAGAAATGAAGTTATTTCTAAAAAAGAATTTTCAGAATTTCATTTGAAATTGAAATATAGAGTTCTTCTTTTCAAAAATTTATTTCCCAATTAGATATTGTAAGGACCCTAGTAGGGTCTTTCACTGGAAAGGATCAAAAAATAAGGAAATGAAGTAAGTCGGGTTTTTTAGAACTATCCAATACTTTTAATGAATTTTTGAATCGAGATTTCAAACTGTAAATCTTAGAAGATCTTACTAAAAATTTTTTTTATAATTAGAATTTTTTTATTGGTAAAATCATGAATTTTCTAGCATATAGATATTATTAAGGATCTCATCGAAAACTTACAGCAGCCTGCCAAACAAAAGCTAAGAGAAAAAAGAGCACAGGTATGACTGGCATAAAATCTACGATTGGATTCAAAAAAGCATAGGCTTCGGGCAATTTGCCGAAGAAAAAACTACTCGAATAAAGGGCAGAATTAAGACAGATCAAACTAAAGATCTTAAGCATAACAGACATTTTTTGTTATTGGAGATAATTGCCTTTTGATTGAGTTATTGATATAAGGAAAGGGGGGGTAAGTACGGTAGGCAAAAACTACTTCTACCTCTTTTTGCTCTTTTTGTTTGAATCCCCATAATCAAAAATTCTCAAGGAGAATCGCAAAAATCATACTTTCATACAATATCTTAATTGAATTCTATGTAATGATCAATATGTAATGATCAATCAATTCAATGGAATTCAATATCTACACATATTAAACTACGCATCTCAAAAGCCTAGTAACAATAGAATCGATTTTATAGATATTTGAAATCGAGTTGACAAAAAACCAATACTTACATAAATTTTTATAAGTGTCGAAGACAAATCGAAATGGGGCGTCGCCAAGTGGTAAGGCAACGGGTTTTGATCCCGCCATTCGGAGGTTCGAATCCTTCCGTCCCAGAGCATTTTATTTTTATTTTTTTCTGTATTCTATGAGACTCAATTTTTGGTTTTAACTTTCATTGAATCTTTCAGTTCTGTTTCAATTTGAATGTTAGATGGAACGTGATTCTTGTTTTGAATTTTGATCTTCGGCAAATCTTTTTTTTTAGTGAACAAAGGAGGAATCTAGATATGAAAGAATCTCTATTCCCCATCTCATTTTTCTATCCCGTAAATGAGGCGGCCGCAATTAGTAATTCATAATTCATTTGTTTTTTTTTGTTTTTTGTCGGCCTCTTGGATTCTAACCAATTAACTTTGGGAGGTTGGTCCTAAATAAAGTCGCTCAATAGGATGTCTTTGTCCAAATCTCATTAACAAACAAACAAGTAACTGATTTGTTTTCTTTGAATCTTTTTTTGAAGTATTTCGGGTTTGGCTCTAATGAAAAATTAGAAATATATATAGCGCTGTGGTGATTTCTCAAATTTATTTACTTTAAAGAGCAAGATTAGATTGTCGAAAAGGTAATGACTCCGGAGTTAAACAATAAGAATTGAAACAATTTCAATTTTATAAAGATTTATAAAATAAATATTTAAAATTGAGTATAGATTATTCATATTATGTTCCCGATGGGATCTTGCTAAGACTTCTTCAGAAAAATATTTACCCCAGCTATCTAATCTATAATACTAATTTATCTAGAATTCTTTATTTATATATAGAAATAAAAATAGAGAAAACATGTAGATCATGATGCCTACACATCAACCGAACCCATAATAGAACCTATGACTATTCATGATTCCATAATTGAATCAAGTCCATACCGGTTCCAAATTATTATTATAGGAATGTTATGGTAAAACTTCGTTTGAAACGATGTGGTAGAAAGCAACGTGCGACTTGAAGGCCACGATCCGTTGTGGATTGTTACATCCACCATTTGATATAGGAATGAAGATGCTCTTGGCTCGACATCATTTGTTCTGTTCCACGAGAGCCCCTGTTGGGTTTTTTTAATGGAAATAGTTCATGATGAAGCTCGAGTAGTTAGTTTTTTTTATGGGGCAGGGATCTAGGGTTAATGCCAATCAATAAATTGGAACAACTTCGTAAACATATCTTCGATACAGAAAGAATCCAATTCGAGGAAGTTTCCAAAAAGTTATTAGACTTGATCAAACTTTTTCGATCCGAAGTGTATCATGCGGGAATCCACCGTCTGTAGGATTCTTTGGTAGAAAGAAGTAAAAAAAAGGTATGTTGCTGCCTTTTTGAAAGGAAAATATTAAGAAACACCGAAGTAATGTCTAAACCCAATGATTCAAAACAAACTATCAAAGGATCCCAGAACAAGCAAACGCCGTTTTAATTGTCTCAATCACTGGATCAGACGGAAGAAGCAAAATTCATTTGATTTTAAACGAGACAAGCATAAAGGGAGTAAAGACCGCTCAAGAAATGAAATTGTTTAAAACTTTTTTTTCAGAATTATCCAATTTGAGTTATGAGAGTAGGAATGATTTCTTTTTCATTTTTATGAAGGAAGAAGCAAAAAATGAAATCAAAGTCTAAAGTCTAATTGATTTTTTGTTCGAATTTAGAAATTTCATACATAGGCAAAACCTCGAATCCTTCATTTTTCTCGAGCCGTACGAGGAGAAAACTTCCTATACGTTTCTAGGGGGGGTGTTGCTCGTCTACATCTATCCCAATGAGCCGTCTATCGAATCGTTGCAATTGATGTTCGATCCCGAAGAGAAGGAAAAGATCTTCGGAAATTGGGTTTTTATGATCCGATAAGGAATCAAACTTATTTAAATGTTCCGGCTATTCTATATTTCCTCGAAAAAGGTGCTCAACCTACAGGAACTGTTCAGGATATTTTAAAGAGGTCGGGGGTGGAACTTCGTTCTAATTAAGCCAAATTCAATTAAGGAAAAAATTTGGGAAATACAAAAATAGAAGATCAAAGTTATACTGAAAACTACCCTTTTTGTATTTCCTGCTCTATTTGTATATATTTTTTATATTTCTCATTGCTTCCGTTGAATTCTGTGTTTTATATTAAATTGAAACAGCCTTTCATTTCAAATGAAAATTTCATTATGAAAGTTTTATTTTTATTTCTTTTTACAGCTACACTTTTTTGCATCTAGATTCTATATGTAGTGCCAATACAAGTCCTTTTCTTTTGTTTTATTTTCATTCATTTAAATTCATATATGAATTATTCATATATCATATATTAGTTCTTAGTATTTTTTTCCATTTTTCAATTGAACTAAATTCAATTGAAAATGGAATTTCTTTTGTTTTTTTTTCTATTGGGTTTTTCTCAACATTTCTATTGACAACAGCGTATCAAACAAATATAATTCATTTGAATTTTCAATTGAAGTAAAGATAAGTGAAGTGGATCTATTTTATGTTTAAAAAAAATTTTCAATTAGAAAATGTGTGTGTGTGTTTTTTTAGATTTCTTCGTTCAACAGTTTGACTGAATCGTCTTCTTTTTTTGTTTTTGTATTCGGATTGTATCTAGAAAGTCTTTACTAGAATTCCCCAATTCTATATTTTTTTTGGGGGTTGCTAACTCAACGGTAGAGTACTCGGCTTTTAAGTGCGACTAGGATCTTTTACACATTTGGATGAAGTGAGGGATTCGTCTATACCATCGGTAAAGCTTGGAAGACCGCGACTGATCCTGAAGGGAAATGGATGTTAAAAACAGCATGTCGTATCAACGGAGAGTTCTGAGAATATTTAAGTCTTACTAGATCGGTATAAGGCCGTGCTCGAATTCTTAGAACCGAACAAAAAGAAAATCCAAGTTAGGTCGAATGAATAAATGGATAAGGCTAGGGCTTCAATTCAATTCTGGGGAAAGAAAAAGCAACGAGCTTTGGTTCTAAATTTGAATCATTCCCGAGCTAATTTGACGTTAAAAATCAAAATAGATTAGTGCCCGCGGCGGGAAGGGGGTTCTCGCCTCACCAGTGGATTCTTTATTTTTTTTTAATGAATCCTACTTATTCTGGAATGGAGAGTAGTGTGTAAAAGAAAAAGTATGTTGATAAAGAAAGTTTTTTCCGAAATCAAAAGAGCGATTCGGTTTTCAAAATAAAGGATTTCGAACCATCTTATTATCCTATTCTAAAATTCCTATAATATTTACAAATGGAATGGGGGAGTATAAGGAGAGTCTAGTAAATCCGTTTCAAGTTTACCAGGTTCCGAGGTATTTATTATTAGAACTCTATTTATTTTTACTCTAAATTTACTATAAATACCTTGTTTTGACTGTATCGCACTATGTATCATTTGATAACCCTCAAAATCTTCTGCCTTTGGTCCAAATTCAAATTAAAATGGAGGAAATTCAAAGATATTTACAGCCAGAAAGATCTCAACAACACAACTTCCTATATCCACTTCTCTTTCAGGAGTCTATTTATGCACTTGCTCATGATCGTGGTTTAAATAGGTCAATTTTTTTTAAAAATACGGGGTATGAAAAAAAATTGAGTTTTCAAATTGTGAAACGCTTAATTATTCGAATTTATCAACAAATATATTTTAGTACTTATTCTTCTAATAAAAGTCAAATTTTTGGGCCCAACAATAGTTTGTATTCTAAACTGCTATCAGAGGGGTTTGCTTTTATTGTGGAAATTCCGTTTTCTTTACGATTAATAGTAGAGCGCAAAAAAATAAGAAAATCTCAGAATTTACGATCGATTCTTTCAATATTTCCTTTTTTAGAAGAAAATTTCTCACATTTAAATTCTGTATTAGATATACTAATACCCTACCCGCCTCATCTGGAAATTTTGGTTCAAACTCTTCACTTTTGGGTGAAAGACGCTTCTTCTTTGCATCTATTACGATTCTTTCTCCACGAGTATTGCAATTTAAATAGTTTCATTACTCAAAAGAGGTCCCGTTCCCTTTTTTCAAAAATCAATCAAAGATTTTTCTTCTTCTTATATAACTCTTATGTATGTGAATACGAATCCATTTTTTTCTTTCTCCGTAACCAATCTCTTCATTTACGATCAACCAGTTTTGGAGCCCTTTTTGAACGAAACATTTTCTATGGAAAAATAGAATGCTTTGTCAAAGTCTTTGCTAAGGATTTTAAGGCAAACCTATGTTTGCTCAAGAATGCGGACCCTTCCATGCATTATTTTAGGTATCGAGGAAAATCAATTCTGGCTTCAAAAGGAACGCTTCTTTTGATGTCGAAATGGAACTATTATTTTGTTAATTTTTGGCAATGTTCTTTTTGTTTGTGGTTC